GTTAACCGTAGCTCTGATGGGCGGTTTCGCTAGAATAGGTAATAATGAAATAACCATTTTAGTAAATGATGCAGAGAGGGGCAGTGACATTGATCCGCAAGAAGCTCAGCAAACTCTTGAAATAGCTCAAGCTAACTTGAGTAGCGCGGAAGGCAAGAGACAAACAATTGAGGCAAATTTAGCTCTCAGACGAGCTAGGACGCGGGTAGAGGCTATCAATGCAATTTAATAACTAGTTGTTGGTGCGTCCGAATAAAAAAAAGATGAAAGAAATTCAAATTAAGTAGTGGGGTGTCGAAAAGATACAAAAAGAAAAAAAAGAGGGTGGGTATAAATACTTATTAGATACCATTGACTGCGGTATCTAATAAGTTCTACCTACTATTGGATTTGAACCAATGACTCCTGCCGTATGAAAGCAATACTCTAACCACTGGGTTAAGTAGGTTATTTATCATCATAAAGAGAAACAAAAGGAACTCGTCGCATCGATAGATTATAGATGGAATTTTACTTATAAGCAATAACCCCCTTTTGGCAGGAAACACATCAGAGAGCTATCATGCAGGATCATGCAATATTCACCTTGACAAGAAATTAGATACATGATAAAATATTTATCACAAACACAAGGGCTATAGCTCAGTTGGTAGAGCAACTCGTTTACACGCGCGCCAATGCTTTTTCAGAGGAGTACATCATGTAATCAACAGAATTTTTTTTAGTAAAAATAAATGTCTTACTCCATGGATTCAAGGGAACAAGAGAACAATAGCCTGACAAATAGTTGATTGGTCCAATTGAGGTTCCAAATTAGGTGCCAAATAGAACCCATCATTGATTTGATAATTGATAAGGTGAATACCCAGTCCATTCAATGCTAGGCATAATGAGTATAAGGACCTCAAAAAAATCTCTTTTCGTCCTATGAACTTTAAGGTGTATGAAGTTTCATATTTGTTTAATGCTTTGGACAGGGCGGGAGAGACTCTATAATTTAGGTTGATCTAGACCAAAGGCAGACCTACGTCAAGATAACTCTTTTTTGAAACACTTTGGTATTGCTACTGAATAAAAAGAACGAATCAGAGCACGCGGAGCCATCCCATTATCTTTCTGTTAAGAAAAAGGATGGCGGACTCGCTGATATTTATATCAGTTGAGGAAAGAGCCCAATGCAAAAAAGTGCATGTTGGGTCTTTGAAACAGTTCGAATCATTTCGATAATAATAAGTTTGATCTGTTTTACCGAGAAGGTCTACGGTTCGAGTCCGTATAGCCCTAATTTTTTATTAATGTTAATTTAAAATTAACATTTTTTTACTTTTAGTATAGTTTTTTATTTCCTTATTATTGTTTATAGCCAGCCGGTTTATTGTGGTTCGATTGACCGGCATTTTAAAAATTTAAGACAGGATAAATAAACCAACCTATTATTTTATTTACTTTAATTCATTCATTTTATCGGGTGAATTACATACCATACATACATAAATTTTCTGTTTTCCTACCCGCGATCAAAGAGTTAGTAATACTACTTTTCTTTGGGGTATACCAAAGAAAAGTACGTCCATTTTTTTTTTAAGTAAAAATCATAAAATGAGCTCGGCTAATAGACTCAAACCCAATTGCTCATCATTCAAAATTCGAATTCTATTATACTGATGTTGCCTTGACTTTATCCAAGAAGATTAGGAATCCATTTGAACTTAGACGAGTTAGGAATCCCCCGACTTATCTACTTTTTTTGCGGAAGAACAGCCCCAGCTCATTGTTTCAGAGAGAATTAATTTATTTTATTCTAAATCCCGGGGGCATAGAAACCCATGTGTTGTTTGTTATGTTCCCCAAACGCATTGAATCCAATCTAGTGAGTCTCGTACAGGAAGAGATAATCAAATAAACAAATAGGTCAATGCACTCGGTTTCCATATCATCAATATAATAAATAATATTTGAACCCGGGTCTTGATGATAAATATAAATAACGACACTTTGTATTTCTTTTTTTATTCTTATTAAATTAATAAGAAATAGATAAGATAAAAAAAATAAAAAAAAGATTCGAAATAGAATCGAATTTATAAGAAATTAATAAATTGGATAAAAAAGTGGAATTCTAGGATGAAAAATTTAAATTATTCTTTTATAGTATAGAAATTCTAGTATATATAGAAATAAAAAAATTATAATATATAAATATAATCGAGAATTATAAATAAAAATTGGAATATTCTAATTAGAAGAATACCTAACATATAGCAAATAAATTTTTTTTGCCTTTTCTTTAGAGAGAACCCGGCCCGGTGAAAGCAGGAGTTTTTTTGTATACGAGTATGATATGTGGTCTATACTATATCGAAATAGAATAAAAAAAAAAAAAGAAATAAGTGTAATTTTCTATTCGACGAATCTTCTTGAAACTAGACACGGTCCAAGTAAAAAAACTGGGTGGTTCAAGTTCAATCAAAATAAATGGTTCGACTCAATCCTTTTCCTT